CGACAAGCCAAGGTCCCGAAAGAATCACTAAGGAAATACCGCATTTAGAGGCTCATTTACTCCGAAATTTAGACAGAAATGGAATTGTGATCCTGGGATCTTGGATAGAAGCCGGTGATATTTTAGTAGGTAAATTAACGCCTCAGACAGCGAACGAATCCTCGTATGCCCCCGAGGATAGATTATTACGAGCCATACTTGGCATTCAGGTATCCACTGCAAAAGAAACTTCTCTAAAACTACCTATAGGTGGAAGGGGTCGAGTTATTGATGTTAGATGGATCCAGAAAAAAGGGGGTTCCAGTTATAATCCAGAAAGGATTCGTGTATATATTTCACAGAAACGTGAAATCAAAGTGGGTGATAAAGTAGCTGGAAGACATGGGAATAAAGGTATCATTTCTAAAATTTTGTCTAGACAAGATATGCCCTACTTGCAAGATGGAACACCTGTTGATATGGTCTTCAACCCATTAGGAGTACCCTCACGAATGAATGTGGGACAGATATTTGAATGTTCGCTCGGGTTAGCGGGGGATCTGCTAAAGAGACATTATAGAATAGCACCTTTTGATGAGAGATATGAGCAAGAGGCTTCAAGAAAACTAGTGTTTTCTGAATTATATGAAGCCAGTAAGCAAACAAAAAACCCATGGGTATTTGAACCCGAGTATCCGGGAAAAAGCAGAATATTTGATGGAAGAACAGGGGATCCTTTTGAACAACCTGTTCTAATAGGCAAATCCTATATCCTAAAATTAATTCATCAAGTTGATGATAAAATCCATGGACGCTCGAGCGGACATTACGCACTTGTTACACAGCAACCCCTTAGAGGAAGGGCCAAACAAGGGGGACAACGAGTAGGAGAAATGGAAGTTTGGGCTCTAGAGGGATTTGGTGTTGCTCATATTTTACAAGAGATGCTTACTTATAAATCTGATCATATTAGAGCTCGTCAAGAATTACTTGGTGCTACGATCATTGGAGGAACAGTACCTAATCCTGAGGATGCTCCAGAATCTTTTCGATTGCTCGTTCGAGAACTACGATCTTTGGCTCTGGAACTGAATCATTTCCTTATATCTGAGAAGAACTTCCAGATTAATAGGAAGGAAGTTTGATCCGAATGAATCAGAATTTCTATTCTATGATCGACCGGTATAAACATCAACAACTTCGAATTGGACTAGTGTCTCCTCAACAAATAAGGGCTTGGGCCAACAAAATTCTACCCAATGGAGAGATAGTTGGAGAGGTGACAAAACCCTATACTTTTCATTATAAAACCAATAAACCGGAAAAAGATGGATTGTTTTGTGAAAGAATCTCTGGACCCATAAAAAGTGGAATTTGTGCTTGTGGAAATTATCGAGTGATCGGAACTGAAAAAGAGGATCCGAAATTTTGTGAAGAATGCGGGGTGGAATTTGTTGATTCTCGCATACGAAGATATCAAATGGGATACATCAAACTCGCATGCCCAGTAACTCATGTGTGGTATTTGAAACGTCTTCCTAGTTATATCGCGAATCTTTTAGATAAGCCCCTTAAGGAATTAGAGGGCCTAGTATACTGCGATGTGTGATTTGATCGAAATTTGCATTTTACAGATTCGGACTAATAAACTGTCATCCCATTCAATCTGATTGGGATGCCCCCGACTCTGACATGTGTCTTGGAAGGAGTAACATGAAGCTCAGAATTATGGGTGTATTCAATACTTCCAAATGAAAGGGGAATTGATCCATGGTCGATTCCGTAACAGATAAATGGGAATTGCTAGCGATACCTCGTGAAAAAAAAAAACTTTTTCGTGGAATTAGCCGTTCCATTTCTTTATAGAGAGAGATTCTGTTCGAGCAAGCAAATATAGCATGGTTACAGAAGTCTATCTATCGCATATATGCTTCAAGGGGCATCATGACATAACCATCGAGGTAAGTAGGGACCTAAAAGATCGAATGGAATGAAACGATATATAGACAAGTAAATCCCTTACGAGTCCCAAAGTATTCCTTTAATTTAAAGGGGGATTCATCATTTGAAGGGAAGTAGACTACTCAAGAATTTCACATTTCAATTTTGTCGTAAATAAGTCATTTAGAAAGTTAAAAAGCGAAAGTCAAAAGAAAAATGAATTAATGAAAGGTTATTCCTTACTGGACTGGGAACTTGAGTAAGGAGTAGTTCTTTGTAGGGTTTTCTTTTTATCGAACAAAGTAAAAAAAGAACTCCCTTCTTTATTTGGTGTAACTACTTGAGCCGGATGAGAGGAAACCTTCACGTCCGGTTTTTAAAGGGGGAATCCAATCCTATAGGAACCTATCTCCATTTTTCTTTTGCTAGGCCCATAGCTAAAAAACCTACTTTCTTACGATTACGGGGTTTATTCGAGTATGAAATCCAATCCTGGAAATACAGCATCCCACTTTTTTTTACTAACCAAGGCTTTGAGACATTTCGAAATCGAGAAATCTCTACAGGAGCAGGTGCTATC